TTTCCTACTTACACGAGCCCATATCCTTGCTTTTCTATCAATCTCTAATTCTAACCTCCCCCCCCAATCTGATATTATGGTACCAGTATAGACCGAAATTCCGTTATGATCCAATTCTGATCGATAATAGATACCGGGGCTTTGCAATATTTGATTGATCACAATTCTGTATATTCCATTTACTATAGAAGTTCCGAGGGAGTTCATTAAAGGAATGTTTCCAATAAAAATTGTTTGTTCTTGCATATCCTTACTGGTTTTCCAAATTAATCCTGCGGATACATATAATTCAGAAGAATATGTGAGCGATTCATATACAGCATCCCTTTCTTTTATCAACGGTTCCACCAATTGATATGTTTCCACAAATAATTGAAATTCAATTTCTTGATCTGTATCTTCAATTTTTGGAAACTTATAAAGTTCTTCTGTTAAGCCCCGATCCATGAACCCACAAAATCCTTCAAATTGTATCTGATTCAACCCAGGTATTGTAGACATTTCCCCATTTGCATCCCCGAGCATTTTGAATTTCCCGCTTATCAAAAAATCCCATTCTTTTCTCATTCTTCATCGAATCATACGAATCGATCTAATAATGATGGAATTGAATTTCTATTCTGTTTACTGAATCACATGAAATTTTATCTAACTCCATATAATATATATGGAATGTGTGAAATATGAAATGCGTATTAACGGAAGAAGAAAAATTATACTCAAATTTGAATTTTTATTTATAACAAACAGATACAGAAAAGAATTGATAAATGCCATTTAGCCGTATGGAGTTTTGTCTAGAATATAAAAGAAAATAATAATTCAATTTCTACCATTATTATGATATTACATATTCCAATCCGATTGAATACCAGAAAAATGAAAGGAATTCCTGATTTGATCTGTTCGTTGAGATAAAGACAAAATAATCATAAAATATATTATAATTATATATTATAATTATATATAAAATATATATATAGGGAGAGAGTTGATTTTTCTAGCGCTTAATTTTTTCATGGACTCCGTTGTTCAAAAAATGATTCGCAGAGAAGAGAGATGTTTTTACCCACTTTTTAGTTTTTTTATTTTTTAGTAGAATATTTAGAATATGATTGAAGTGCGTACGAAAAGAGGACTTGTATTTATTAAACATGTGCAGATATAGCATTTCTATTTAGATATGTCTTTCTTTTCTTCCATTATAGCGCTCTAGTGGAGACAAGACATGGCGTGCTCTATCAAAAATTCTATTTTTTCTTTTAATCTATTCAATGAAAAATTGAAACACGATAATTTCTTGCTGATTCCCTATGCAATCATATCTAGATAGATAAAATACCTCATTAGATAACTACAACTGTGTAACAACTTATGCTCTGGGGTTTACATAGACGCATAATTGCTGTTATATTATTATAATATAATTGAAATTCAGAAAGTTTTTTTTTATTGAAAAAAATCAATACTGATTAGTTATGTATCCAGTTTTATTTTCTTATACCATTAGAAAAAGACAAGTGAAGAAGAATCGTCCATAAATTTGCAGTCAATAGTTAATAGTTAATGGTTCCAATTTATTTGTCCTGAATTTTGACTTTTGTCACTGAGAATCCACATTTTCTTTTTCAATAGAAAAAAGAAAGGGAAAGTTTTTAGATATTGTGTGTCTTGAGATACTATAACCAATTGAAGGCATGGATCCGATCTAAAAATAAAAAAAGGGATACACTCATTTTTTTGTTTGTAGCCTTTTGGCGACATGGCCGAGCGGTAAGGCGGGGGACTGCAAATCCCTTATTCCCCAGTTCAAATCCGGGTGTCGCCTGATCAACAAAAAACTCGAAATCCTAACGTCTCCTAATGTTCAGGATTCAAGGAAAAACTAAAGTAGTGTAAGGGAATCAGTAAATCTTGCTTGATATGGGAGCCCCCCCCGAGGGGCTACTAGGGGAGTCTTGAATTAGATTGGATAACGGGAGTGTCTAATTAACTAATGAATAGTTGTATTGTAGAAGGGTTGGAAGATACTTTGTAGACAGACTGATGAAAGTCTCTGAGTGTTCAGGCATCCAATTAATATTAGATTGGATAGATAATTGGCTTTTACTTAATGAGGGACACCAAAAGAAAGAATAAGTCTTATTATTGATACATGTGAGTAACATTCTTTTGATACTTCCAAAAGTGTTACTGCGTATTTTGCTTGTGCTTAATGGTTCTCGATTTTACTAGAAATCATATAAGAACTTGTTCTAAGCGGATTTATTGAAGTGTTTCATCAACGGTGGTGTGTCAGAATTCCCTGTTCTTTTTGACTCTGCGCCAGTAATTCCACTATTATTAGTGAACAATAATGGAAAAATTCCTTCATATTTGTTTCATATTCATAGAGATAGGGGACATAATACACATGGATATAGTAAGTCTTGCTTGGGCTGCTTTAATGGTAGTCTTTACATTTTCCCTTTCACTCGTAGTATGGGGAAGAAGTGGGCTCTAGGGGTACTCCTAATTGGGTTGAGGAATCAAACCGTATCAATTGTTTTCTAGATCGTTTTGCAAAGCCTTTATTTTTAACTATTTAGTCTTCATTTCGAAATTCTTGGATTCTAGTGGAGTAATGTATTCTATGAATAATATGGATCAATAATATAGACGAATAACACCCTTTCAATCAAAATCAAACAAAGATTTCAATAATTCCCATGTTCGTATTTCGAAAGTAAAAGGGATCCGGATGATAGGCAATTTATTAAAAAAAAATAAAAAGAATTCTTCCTAAATTTTCTATTTTGATGAACCAGCTGTTACCAGAGTTATAAATGGACAATGAGGGACAAGGAGCCCCCCCCTTTGTTTTCTGTATTTGCTTGTTTTTATTTCCTTCCCTCTTTACTGTTCAAAGAGAAAAAAAGTAGTTCTTTTTTTTTTATATTTTTAATAAGATCTTGCCTTAGTGTAGTCACATATTGCACACTTACCCCCTGTTTTATTTAAATTTCATTTATGCCATGCTTTATTGACTCATTTCATATCATGGATCAAAGAAAAGAAGTAAAATTCAAAATCGGCAGGGTATGCCCTTTTTTCGAAACGAAATACGAAGAAAAGTTACCATAAAACTCTTTGGATCATCTGTCAGCTGCTCAATGAATTACTTCTTTGGAATGGTAAAAAAAAAGATTACTTGGGTATCTTTTTTTTTTAATTAATATATGCCTATTCCATTCCATTTTTCCTTCATTTCTGATTATTTTCAATAGGAATCTCGGTATCCATCAAAAGAATCAAATCCATGAAATGAAAGAATTAGAAAATCGTAAGACTTGCCTTTCAATTATTTCAGATTGATTGAAATCAACACAAATAAAATAGATCAAGCGAAGAAATAAAATTGAGATACTATGTACAGTACATATATTTAATTGATATCGACATGTATGAAGATACATATTGTGGATTCATCTATATTAAGTATATTAAGCTTGTATCTTTATACATTACAATAATAGATAGTATGGTAGAAAAAAAATATGAATCTTTCTACCATACTATCGAGTTTTATAGGATACTGCTGATTCCAGTCCATTCATTTTATTTAAGACGTGAAATTGGAATCCTTTTTTTCTTAAATCCTTGATAAAAAGTCAAGTTTCATTAAAATTAATCACCTTGACTGACAGTTTTTACGTATATTATAAGTAAAAAAGCGGTAGGAACTAGAATAAACAGCGCTGTAGCAATAAATGCGAGAATATTTACTTCCATAATTTCATTGTTTTTTTTTCCTTCGCAATAACTCGGGATTTAATCCCATAGAGATGATAAATTTGTCGCTTGTAAATTCAATGCAATGCCTTACATTTCAATGACATCGAATCGGATCAATATCATGAATAACAATATCTAAGCTATCAAATCGATTCACCGTCGAGAATTGAATAGTATAACATAGGAAGATCTTTTATCCACACCGAATACAAAAACGGATTCCTGGTCCAATCAAAAGAATTCCTTTCCTTTATTTATATATTCTTTTCCACTCTTTCTTTTCGATAATCTACCGTCTTCCTTGTACAATCATCTGATGATGTATCATCTGACTGCTTTTCCACTTTCACCGTTTACAAATAGTTTACAAATAAACCCCAACAAAAATAGAAAGAAAAAAAAAAAAAAAAAAAAGATATCGTTGGGAATGAAATTCTATCATTTATATCCCCTTTGACAGAAAACGGAGGGATCGATTGATGTATTTTTTTAATTGTATCCATCGGGACTGACGGGGCTCGAACCCGCAGCTTCCGCCTTGACAGGGCGGTGCTCTGACCAATTGAACTACAATCCCAGGGAAATAAAGAAAAGTGTACAGCATAGATAGTCTTATGATTTTATTCAAGCCATTTTTTATATTTTCGATTCGAATCGCCGTGTTGTAACAAACAAAGGCGCGAGTGATATATTGATATCCATACGGGTATGCACTTAAGTGAGAGCGACGCGGATTACTAGTTACTAGTAATCCTTTCGTTATTGCCAAATAAATCGATCAATAATCAATTTCAAAATGAAAAAAAAAAAGAGTCTTTTTTGTTTACTTTACTCTTTCTTTTCATTAAACTTTCTATTTCATGATCCTGATATGAATCTAGAGCGTTATCAAGGTCAGAATTTATGGGAACAACTAAATAAATAGAACAAATAAAAAACAAATAGCGGTAGGGATGGATATATCAGAAAATTGGACTTTTTTTATTCTTCCCTAATTTTTTTTGTTTGGCTTTTCTGGAAAAGAAAATAAATAAAAAAAAAAATGGGCATTTTATGTTATGGCGGATCAGCGAATTATTGGGCCGAGCTGGATTTGAACCAGCGTAGACATATTGCCAACGAATTTACAGTCCGTCCCCATTAACCGCTCGGGCATCGACCCAGGAAGAATCAATTCTAGGTTTATTGATAATCCATGATCAACTTCCTTTCGTAGTACCCTACCC